TGCATTACAAAATTTCATTTTAGCCAATGATCCAATCAAAGGACTAATTGGAACTAATGTATCAATCTTTTTCATAGCATTATCCATTAGAAATGAATTTTCTAACATTTGACTCCGTACCACTGAAAGATTTAGTCGCATACTTGAAAGATAACCCCCAAAAAAGAGAGAATGTTTGGATAATTGGTTTATATGGATTCTTCCTGGTTCAGACCACACATAAAAATGACATTGCCATAAATGGACAAGGTAATATTTCCATTTATTCATCAAAAGAGGCGTATCTTTTGAAACCAGAATGGATTTTCCTTGATATCCAACATAATGCATGAAAGGATCCTGGAAGAACAATGGGATAGCCGGAAAATCGTTAGAAAAGACTTCTTCTATAGGATGCTTTATTTTTTCATAGAAATATATTCGCTCAAAAAAGCTCCCAGAAGATGTTAATCGTAAATGACAAGATTGGTTACGGATAAAAAGTAAGATGGATTCATATTCACAAACATGAGAATTATATAGGAATAAAAAGAATCTCGAATTACTTTTTAAAAAAATAGAAATAGATTTATTTGAAATAATAAGACTATTCCAATTATAATAATCGTGAAGAAAAAGACGTAATAAATGCAACGAAGAGGCATCTTTTACCCAGTAGCGAAGGATTTGAACTAAGATTTCCAAATGAATAGGGTAGGGTATTAGTACATCCGATACATAATTTAAATACGGGAATTTGTCCTCTAAAAATGGAAATATTGAATGAATTGATCGTAAATTAGAATATTTTACAATTTCTGTCCCCTTTAAAGAAGATACTAATCGTATGGAAAATGGAATTTCCACAATGACCGCAAATCCCTCGGATATCAGTTGAGAATACAAATTCTTATTGGCCCAAAAAACTTTATTTTGGTTAGAATCATGAGCAACAAGAATCAAATGATTCTGTTGATACATTCGAGTAATTAAACGTTTTACAATTAGTAAACTAGATTTATTGTCATAACCTACATTTTCTAACAAACTCGATTTATTTAAACCACGATCATGAGCAAATGCATAAATATACTCCCGAAAGATAAGTGGGTATAGGAAGTCATGTTTCCAAAATCTATCTAGTTCTAAATATCCTTGAAATTTTGCCATTTGAAATTAGATTTGAACTAGAAATGTAACTAAGAGATTTATTGGGTTATCAAATGATACTATAGTACGATACAGCCAAAACAAGGTATTACAAGGTATTATAATAAGAAAAACCTCGGAAAAAGGTAAGACTCATCAACCATCAACGGACTCTCTATCCTCTGTCTTTTTTTTTTCATTAAATTGGTTTATTTATGTTCATTCTATAATAACAAGATGATTAGAAATCCTTTATTTTTACAATCCAATCGCTCTTTTGATTTTGAAACAAAAAAAAAATAAATCTTTTTATCAATGTACTGCCTTCTTTTACACATCTATCCCCACCTCATAATTCAGAATGGAGAATAACTAATAGTTAGGACTCATAAAAAAATAAATAATCCACTTATGGGAAAAAACTTCCCCGCGGCAAGCACTAATATATTGTTAACATCTAATTAGATCGGGGAATAATTCATTCAAAAATTCAGAACAGGAGCTCGTTACTTTTTATTTCCCTATAATTAGAACCGTAGCAGGGCTCTATCCATTTATTTCCTCGACCCAGCTGTAACTTTAGTTTCATTTTTTTTCCACGCCCCAAGAATAAAAAAAAAAATGAAACAAGGTTTTGACCTATACGGCAAGAATGAAATATTCTTAGAATTCTCCATTGATACGACATGCTGCTTTTTCCATTCATTTCTTTCAGGATCAGTCGCGGTCTTACAAACTCTACCGATGGTATGGACGAATCCATTGCTTCATACAAATGTGTAAAAGATGCTAGTCGCACTTAAAAGCCGAGTACTCTACCGTTGAGTTAGCAACCCCAATCAAATAGCTAAAATGTATAGATACAACCGGAATCCCAATAAATAAAGAAATTGAATTGCAAAGCGCAATCAAAACATTAAAAATGGCAAAACAAAAATATAAAAATTGTCAAATCAAAATATAGATAAAATATGGATAAAGTCAAAATATTTGTAGAGCAACTCTTGTCTCTTATGTTATCCATTATTATATTTTATTCATTTTAATAATAAAATAATAAAAAACTAAGGACTTATTGTATCACAGAAAATCCAATGGAACCCGTTATTTGAATGAAATAAAATCAAATCTAGGGAACGGAGATAAATAAATGCATTTATCCACGATCGGATTATATTTATTTGATACATTGTTGTCAATATGAATGGAAATGTTGAGAAAAGAATACAATGAAGAAATAGAAAATAAATTAGAAATTGAAATAAAAATGGAAATATTATTAACTAATAAACAAAATAGAAATATTAAAAGAATTCAATTTTAAATAAAAAAAAAAACTAAGGACTTGTGTTGGATTGGCACTCCATAGATAATTGACATATATACAAAATAAGGTATAACCGGAAGAAAAAATTTAATTAAATAATTAAAATAATAAAGTCGAAAAAATCGGGTTTATTCAATCAATAAAAAAATAAAAAATAACTAAACCTTTTTATTTTTTATTTGCTCATAGAATTCCAACAAAAAACACCCCATATGACATGAAAATAATATCCAAATTGAAGACCAAATTATCTCTTGATATTTTTTCTATCAATTATATCAATAAAATTTTATCAATAAAATCTATTTTGATCGTTATAAACGACGACATTCTATAGTAACAATAATAAATTGAGTATGATATGAATAGAACAAGTGAGGAGAGAAAATAGCGAAGAAAAGATTATATAAAGCTATATCTATATACAAGTAATCCACACTCTCTTTTTTATATATTTCATTATATAATTTCATTAATTGAACTTCATTTGGTGATTAAGACCAAGTTCCATAAAAACCCCTGCCTTTTTTAAAATATCATGAACAGTTCCTGTAGGCTGAGCGCCTTTTTCAAGGAAATATAGAATAGCAGGAACATTTAAATCGGTTTGATTCTTTATCGGATCATAAAAACCCACTTTCTGAAGATCTCTTCCTTCTCTTCGGGATCGAACATCAATTGCAACGATTCGATAAATAGCTCATTGGGATAGATGTAGATGAACAATACCCCCCCGAGAAACGTATAAGAAGTTTTCTCCTCGTACGGCTCCAGAAAATTCGAAATTATGTCTATGTATAGAATTCTAATATCAGATAAATCCATAAAATCATCAAATCAATTAGATATTAGATCACGAATTCTCTTTCTTTCTATGACTTAAATACTTTTTCTTATTCTTTCCAAAAAAAAAAATTGCATCCTCATAACTCAAGTTGTATAATTCTCAAATAACTCAAGGAAACCTTTATAAACATTTCATTTATTGAGCGGTCTTTAATCCCCTTTTGTCTGTCTCTTTTAGAATTTATTTTTTTTTTATTCTAATCTTTTAATCTTTTTGTTCAGACAATTGAAAACGGTATTTTCTTGTTCCAGGATCCTTTATCTTTGCCTTGAATCATTGGGTTTAGACATTACTTCGGTGATTTTTAATCGTTTCAAAATGGCAGCAACATACCATTTTTGTGATTTCTTTCCATCAAATAATCATATAAATGGTTGATTCTTGTTTAATACATTTTAAATTTGATCAAAAGAGTTTTACCAATTCAAAAAAAACTTTGGATTTGAAACTTGCTTGAATTGGATCTTTTCTATTTATATATCGAAAATAGACTTACAAAGTTGTCCCAATTTATTGATTGATACTAACCCTAGATTCTTGCCCCCGAGAAATGAATCAATACTTTCTGCTCGAGCTCCATCGTGTACAGTAAATTTATATCAAACCACAATACCCCCTCAAAAAAATGAGAGGTCTAGTGGAAAAGAACAAATGATGTCGAGTCAAGAGCACTTTCATTCCTATATAATTACTATATCATATAGTATATAATGGTGGATGTAAGACTCCACAACGGATCGTGTCCTTCAAGTCGCACGTTGCTTTCTACCACATCGTTTTAAACGAAGTTTTACCATAACATTCCTTTAGTTTGTAACCCGTATCTAATTGATTCCATCATGGAATTATGAATAGTCATTGGTTCGGTTGGTACTGGTACATAGTAATCTATACTTTATTCATTATACTTTATTCATTCAATATAAAATAAAAAAAAAAAAAATAGGTAGTTTCTGAAGAAGTTTTAGCAAAAATTCAATTTAACTCCAGATCCATATAATTATTTAATTAATATTCAAATATTAATTAAATAAAAATTATTAAAAAATTTACAATTATATACCAATTATATCCATAAATTATATACATATTATATATAAAAATCTATTCAAATATATAAATAAATTGAATAGATTTATAAGAATCTATAATAAGAATATATAATTCTAATAATTTAGAATAATAATTAATATCAATTAAAATATTTCAAAAAAGATATATATTTAAAATAAATAATAATTATTAATAGTAATAGCACGAATCTCGAATCTAATAAAATAAATTAAGTTTTTTTGAATCTGCATCTTCAAGTAACTTGATAGTGATAGGATAAATTCAACAATTCTATTTTTTTAGTGAAATGGTGGATAAAAACTGATGTAAGGGAAGATTCGGTTTTTTTTTTCACACTGATTGATAAGAAATAATATGGATACCTATATTTATCGAATAGACTAAACAATTGTTACTGAAAGAAATTATAGATATTCTATCTTAAATATTTAAGATTTAGAATCTTTATAATTTTAAAATTTAGAGATCACAAATAGAGTGAATTTTATCTGTGTCTTATTTGAACTCGATTCAATTTGTGAAAAAGATATGATTCCCAGAAGAATTATTAAGCATCACATTTTTCCAATATTCTTACTCTAAAATGAAATAAAAAAATGAAATAGAAAGTTGTTAAAAAAAAAA